GAAAGAACGGATTTTCGCTAGCTTAGAGGAGAACAAAAAATGGGAATCCGGAAGTTCCTTCGTAGCCTAGTTAAGATCTTCCACTGCTACATGAACCATTACTACTTCCCTTTCTCTGGTTCCTAGCCCAAGGCTTCATCTGCGGGTTCTAGAGAGAATTCCTATTGATTGAGTGAGTTGCCTACCCACTAAACTACCTTTCGAGAAGACCGAGACGAGAATCACGAGCTACCTTCCCTTCTGCCCTTTGTCCCGAGATTGAATGATTCTTCCCATCGGTCACTGAACCACCTTTTGTCACTTCACTACCTTGATCCTCCTCTCTTGATGAACTCTCGGCTGATTCAACTCAAGCAAGAACAGCTTTTTCAAGAATAGTTGATTCAATAGCTGCGCCTTTAGACTCTTCCTACTGTCAAGCTACTACAGGCGTCTACCCTCTCATAGCCATCTCTTTAGATCCTAGCCCAAAGAATCCCATCTGTCACGGAATCCTGAAAGAGGAGCAATTTGATCTTATCTTGTTCACCGAAGCTAATGATTTGACTTGAGATCTTCTACCTTAACCGCGTATTCTCGGCATCCGGATTCTATGCATCTATCCTAGCAGCTACCCCACTAATTCCGAATTCCGTCTATTGCTCTAGGGGTTCTTAGTGAGAGGAAAGAAAGCTCCTTGCTTCCCTTGCTACGGCTATTCAAAGCATCTCGCAAGAAAGGAATAGGACCTAGGGCTTGAAGGCTTAGCTCTTCTTTCCTGGAAAGTTGCTGGGCTAGGAAGCATGGGGGAGGTGTCAAGCTTGATTGGTCTCCCTTTCTCTTTTGTTAGAATGGAAACTATTGCAAAGATTCAATCTTGCTCCCACTATTCAAAAAGAAGACCGGGAAGACGAATCCAAACCAGGGCTCTGGAAAGCACAACCGTCTCTAGAGAAAGATTTGGTCTCCACTTTCTTTTACAGGGAAAAGAAAATGCTGCTCTATTCTACAAGGGCCCCCATCCAGATCTGCTCTCTATCTCGGTAGTCTGGTATGTGTAAGTTATATCAGCCTTACAACTAGATTGTTGGAGTTCCATTAAGATAAAGTCATCATTCATCTTCCATAGCTGACATAGGCGTTCAGCCAAAGCATCAACCGTTCAGTTGCTGAAAGTATAGAGAGAAGCTTTCCCCATAAGCTTACCTTCCCAAGCCTTCTTTTTATGGTCCAATACCTTATCTGGGACAAGCACCCGATGAAACTGACTGAATCTCGTATCACTGCCAACTATTTTTTTGGGTGGTAGAGTCCAAACCCATTTCCCGAATGAGGCTTTTTTCTTCGTCTGCATGAAATATATCTAACCAAGAGAGCCGTGCAACCTCCCTAGTATAGTATCTTGACCTGCGGGTTCATCTCTCTCTCTCTAAAGGTCTTTTCAAGTGCAATCCTACAAGTCTCAGCAAATAAGATTTGGAACCCCAACGACAAACGAACGGGCATTTTCGGGGACTAGCCCGCTTCCCATTAGTCAATAGGGCAATTCCTCGCACATAATTAAGGGAGCCATTGAAAGGTGACTAAAACACCAGAAACGGGGACTACCCGAGCTAATGATAGAGGCAAGAACACTTTCCGGCCAAGTCCCATTAATTGATCATAACGATATCGTGGAAATGCTGCACGGACCCATATATATAGGAACGGAAACAGAATCACCTTGATACTAAACCAGATCGAGCCCGGGATCCTCTTGGAAATGGGAAGATCTAGGATAGGCGGCCAACCTCCTGGAGAAAGCGATGTGCATAGACCAGGTGAGTAAGGATGCAGCTCCGTGGACCGCTCGTCGGGCCTGATAGGTGGTGGTATCACACCCTTCTCAAAGGAACCGTACGTGACACTCTCGCGTCATACGGCTCCGTCCCGGAATCAGGACCTCCTCTTTCCTTTTACTAACGGGTTCTCGAACCAACCTGTCTTCCCTTTCTATTCTTTGGTAAGCGGTTTCTTTTCATTCATTCATTGATTGATGAAAGGTAGCTGTAGCTTGCTTGAAAGTCCAAGCGCTAGCGGTAGAAGCTAGTCGCCAGAATAGAACTGTAGGGCCGCTTTTTCCCCACTAACCAATTACGTTACGACCACTGAACAAACTTGGTTGACGAACATGGTTTATGCGCCGCTAATGTAGCGGCTTGTCGAGCATTTGACAAACTCACACCATCCATTTCAAATGGGATTTGTCCCGTGGACACACGAGCAATCCAACCCGTAGGATTTCCTTTTCCTCTTCCCATTCTGACTTCTGTAGGTTTCCCGGTAATAGGGAGATCTGCGAGAACTCTTACCCATATCTTACCATTTCTTCGGAATTGTCCGCTCATAGCACGATGGAATTGTCCGATTATAGCCCGACGCGCTGCTTCAATGGCTCGATATGAAAGACGACCAGCTCTACAACTTTGAGTGCCATATCTTCCAAAACCAAGTTGTGTACCGTCCGGTTTGCAACCTCTACTACATCTGCCTTTACGATATTTACTATATTTCGTACGTTTCGGATATAGCACGTCCCTTTTTTTTTTTACTATAAGAAATCCACACTTTGACACCTAAGATTCCGTAACGAGTAGATACTTCCGCAGAAGCATAATCTATTTTCTGGTTAAATACATTACGAGATGTTTTTCCATACTTTCCACATTCTGTTCTCGCTATTTCTGCACCTTCTAATCGACCTGAACAACATATACGGATCCCCTCTACCCCCTTTTTCATTACTAATGGAATATCCTTCACTATTTTACTAAAAATGGAACGAAATGATCTTGTTTTGTTCTTCGGTTGAAAAGAGATGTCTTGAGCAATCGGAGAAGCACTTTGATAAACAGATTTGATCTTGACCGATTCAATTAAGGTATTAGTGTTTGTTCTATTAGACAACAAAGATCGCATTTTTTTCACTTCGTTCAAATAAGAGTTGTACCCGTACGGAATTTTTCTGTTTTTCAGTATGATCTCTATCATCATCTCTATTCCCTTTATCAATTCTCTTATCCCACCTAGATCTATGAATTTTGCTATCAATTTCATTACCTTATCCTTACCCATGAGGTTCCAACATTTTATCCTTAATTGACCTAGGAGTTGTTCCCGGGCATCTTCAAAAAATAGGTTATTATAGACTGACACTCCATCCCTTGGAAATAAAAAGGTAGCACCGAAGAAAGGAAAGAGCGAGATGGTGGTTTTTGTTCTTCCCGCGAAGCGAAGATCATTCGCTTGGCGAATGAAGTGGGTCAACCTCTTTTTGGCTTCGTCCAAACAGTTTTTCTCGCTGGTCGAGCTTTCTACAAAAAAAGCGATGCGAGAACGTATTCTCTTATCTAATAAGCTTCTTCCCTGTGCATTAGCTCTCTTCATCGTAGATGGTTCAGCCACGCCCGGTGCCACGAAATGATTGAGAACTAGGACGGGATCGAAATGAATTTTCTTCTTTGTATTCAATAAGTATTGCATGACCGAATAATTCAAGGAAGGGCGCACTGCAGAGAGGGTCCTTTTAAGTAGATGACTTGTCGGGCCCTCGTAGCGGGACTTCTTTGGGAAAAAGAACTTGAATAACTTCGTTTTTTTGAAGGAATCGTCATTTTCTATCATGTCATTTACAACCTCGGCGTATTTCGGATGCTTGAAGGCCCCGCTGACCCGAAGTGATTTAGAAAGATTCTTCTTTATCGATGGTGATCGGTCATGGTATCCATAGCGTTGCTTCTTTTTTGGCCAAATCCGGATTTCGTTTTGCTTTTTCCGGTCGTCGAGCCTGATCGACTCGACTCTTTTCCCTGCCCTCCGGCCTCTCACTTCGTTTCGTTCTTCTTTTGTACCGTCGCTTGAATAAAGACACTCGATCGGCCCGACTTTCCCAAATGCCCACCACCGGCCCTTCTCCTTTCCGGGTCTGGATTTTTCGCGTCGTTTCAGTCGTTGTGGTCGACGAGGAAGAAAGAAATGAATGAATGTTCTTTTTAAAAAATGTATAATAATACACCTACCGAGACGAAAGCCAAAGGTCAGTCTCGTAGGTGGACGTATCGAACCGAAATAAGATCTCAGATTGACATCTTGATATACTGATTTACCATAATAATAAATAGAGTCAATGGTGACTCCGCCGTGGGAAGAGCCGCTTCTTTCTTGCTTGATAGGGGGGGCTCCCATTCACCAACGCAGACGAAAAGTGCTCTCCGAACCGTGCTGGATAGTCACCCATCACACGGCTCTCAAACCCAACCTGTGGTGAATCCCGGGAGACAAAGTCAAAGCGCTTGATCCTTTGCCCTATACTTTGAGATGCTCCTCCCCGCCGATCAAGCAGCGACGCTGCTCGTGATAGGCTTTGCTTTAAGCCGCTATCGTTCGGTTCGGATAAGTCAAGTCCCTTCGGTCGGTTCGCTCAGGTGGTCTTCCCTTATCTTCCCTAACGTTCAGAGTTGTTCTGGGTTGAGAAAGGAGCACCGGCCGAGCGCCCTGAATGAATAAGAAATGGACAGCAGAGGAAATCCATGATTCTTATTCGACCGAGTTGAAGCTAGCAACATGTCGATTACACACCGGAGGTTGGTAAGAACTGAGGGACAATGCCCTCCTAACCTAAGTGGGCCTACCAGCTAAGCAACTGGTACTTGATCGGGCGGAGGGCGGTTTGGTTTCGTGCAAAGCCCTCGCAGCAGGAAGAGGCTGTTGTCATTTGAAAGGAAAGGCCGGGGTTCCAAACCTGCGCACCCTTATGAAAAAGCCCTTTCTATTCTATTAGTAAAGCAACCTTTTGCCTTTTTTGTTGCCTTTATTGAGGCGCTCTAAGCGGCTTACTTACTAATTAAGAAAGCGGCAACAAGCACCTTCTTTCTCAAAGTCCAGTTTCTCGCTTGTTGCTTTAGAAAGATTGCAGCGTTAGCGCTTTACTAACTAATAGAATAGAATCAAGTAAAGGGGACTCTATCATGATCTTACGAATTTACAACTCTCTTTACTGAGCGAGACTCTATCCATATCCCTACTAGTGGTTATTCTTCATTTTCCATTCTATCATTTTTTTGACAGCCTAGGAATAAGTTTTTATAGGTTTTCGGTCTTAATCAAGATAGGTCAGGGGCGCGTCGGAAGGGTCGGTAGCTGCTTAGTCTCATCCGAGAGTCTAATCTCTTTGTACTGCTTTTATTTCAAAGAAAAAAAAAGAAAGACTAGTAAAGAAGGGGGTCGATTTAGGCTCCTTCCCTTCCACTGCATAGCTGCGCTAGCAGGTACTACGAGCCCTCTGTCCCACGCATCTAACCAGCTCGCGCGGTTCACCGGTTCCACCGAAAACTCTCATTTGTTGAAGCGGAGCATAGTGCGCTTTAGGCGCCGAGCGAGAAACGTCTCTTCTTTCGTTTCGGTTTATTCACTGATCTGAAACTTAGCACTTGTTTTCTTATTGATTCCAGGGGCGGGGCGGCGGCGTTCTTGAATGAAGTCTATCCGAACCGAATTAGCACTTCTCAGATCAGGCTAGGCCTCTCCAGCTCCGCTGGGCGCCGGGGCCCTGGATGCGCTAGCGATCGGCACATAGGGGAGTGGTTGCCCGGGTTCTCGGCCAGGTATCCTGCACCTTGCGTTCATGATATCTACATTTAACTGTGCCCCGGAGACACGGTCAAAGCACGCCCGCCCAGTGTGCTTCTTTCACGACATGCTCTGGTCCCGGGTGTCTTCCAGTGGTCTTCTAGCGTTAGAAGAAGTCGTGTCCGTTCCGGACATCTGCAACGTCCTCCCACGCCTTTATATGTATGTAGAAATAGAATATGGGAAAAACAGAAGGAAAAGACTGACCCATTCGGTGACTTTCGCGGTCGCCCTCACTGAACCGACTTGAATCTGAACTACGATTCCGATCAAGTCTTACCGAAATCGGATTTCCTTTTCGTGCCATATGCGCTTAGACTTTACTTTTTCCCCCTTTTTCTTCCCTTTTCACTATTTGTTCTCGAAGGTCTTCGTTTCCGTGTAAAAGCAAACTCTCCAAATTTATGACCAACCTTTCCTTCAGTGATCTTACAACGAACAAAAGTTTTTCCATTGTAAATTCGTACAGAGCAATCAACGAATTCCGGCAAAATAGAAGATCTACGTGACCAAATTTTCCTGTTCAAAAGAAGATCTCTCTTCTTCTTCATTCTCAACAAGAATGCATCAAAAAAACATCCCTTCCATATAGATCGTCGTGGCATGAACTTCGAATTTCTGCGCTTCGATTCTGCCTCTACTTCAATGAAAGCTAGCTCCTACTCCTTCTCCTTCTCCTCCTTCATCGTCGTTGGTCCTCTTTCACTAATGATCTGATCTAATTCTTTCGCCATCTTCATTATATATGAGAATATCGGTGATGTCTTCGAAGGATGCAAGCAAAGAACCGATACCACTACCACAGTCTTCACCAAGACAGCAGGAAGGAAGAGAGTCGAGACAGAAAGGAAAGTCATCAGGCAAGTCCGAGCGAAGCTGCTAGGGAGACCCATGCCGTTTGTTCGACGCCATCTAATAAAGGCTAAGCCTTAACCGCGTGGAATCAAGGTAATGACATCCCTTTTCCAAGCATTGGTGGAGTAAGATAGCCTCTTCTGTCTATCTACGCAATTAAGTGCCATCCCGCTTTGAAAGCTCAACCTCGGGGGAATCCGTTTCGCCGGTCCAGTGACTTGGCATACAAAGGCGAGTAGGGTTCTCCTCTATGTGGTGCACTCCCGCTTCTTCATACCCGGAAAAAGTTTGAGCTGCTCCAAGGGACAGCTTTTTGCTGCTGGATGAAGGTCTTACGTCGGCTAAGAAGACGGAAAATTCCATCTCGGTCCTGGAGATCGGGGAGATAAGAGTTCGCCCTCCCTATTTTGAGTGGGTGCTCGCAAGGTCAAAGTCCAAAATTAGATTCTTTCATTAAGACAGGGGTAGGGGGAATAAAAAGTGTAAGTGATTTACACCTTGAAGTAAGTGTGTAAATACCGGATGCATAGGTTGAGTCATTCGCTAAACAACTATTTTGTTGGGCGATCAACCAGATGCTCCTACCCAACCGGACTAATGAATGCCAACTGGAAGAACTCACTTTCCTATCGTTCAGTAGGAGATCCCTTCTTGTGGCTTGAAAATGATTACCTGTTTGTTGCTAATGGGGAGAGATCTTTCATTAGGGTTTGATGCTCCTCAATGGAGATCCCCAGACTAATAGCTTGCTTGTGGAACCCTTTGTTTGGTACTTTGACTTTAATGGGGGTATTCTTGTAGAGCTTGGCCCTTTCCCTGGCGCACAGCCATCGAATCTACTAGTCCTCCTCAAACCCAATGGGATAGAATTCCTTTCGAATTTTCGTTTTCAACTTCTTCCGTGACAACCCAGAAATGTCATGGTTCCTCATATATGCATTCCATCAAGTTAGTGCATAATTTGACGATTTCGATTTTCTTTCTCCGATCCAGTTCGTTCTGTCTTCTTTCCGACGGATCCGCCCTATTAGATTAGAGAAGGGCTTCCTTTTCTGTATGACAACAGAACGAGCATTCGCTGGACGGCCAAAATGGAATGAAATGTTGGCATGGGGTTTCGGCAATTTCCATTCCATTTTCAGTCAATTGAAATTGATCTTGTATACGCCGGTTGAAGCACACGTTGGAGCATCCAAACGAACCAGCTTTTGCTGCTGTGGCAGAGACAGCAGCAAAAGCACTAGTCTCCGTTGATCACTTACCAGCAGGGGAAGCTGCATAGGTGGCAGGAACTAACTAGGGTTTAGGTACCAATTCGAAGAGCATTCGTTTACCGGGGTCGAGAGCAGCCAGCCCTAGAGGTACCACACTAACAGCGGCATCCCGACCTGATACGGATCCCTACCTCTCTATCCACAACCGACCCATCATTTCGAAAGCTTATTTATTTACTTGAGGCATAGGCATGGGCACAGGCGGAGACACAAGCAAAGGCAGATCCCGTTAGAACTTCATAATCCAGGAATCCCTTCCTATTTGAGAGACAATAGTGAACATTTACCCATAATCCATTGAAGTAGCACCAGCGGCAAAGGCACAGGTTCCTTCGGCGGCAGGAAAGGCAGTTGACTTCGTCTTCGTTAACCCTCTTTGAAGCAAAGACGCAATACACACGGAGGTGGGAACTGCAGTATAGTATATATACGTCAAGGCCGACCAACTTCTAAAAAAACGGAAGATTAAGTTGACTCCATTGATGCATTAATGACCCAGTAATAAAGGCACTATCTCGCCCATATACGAATACAAAACCACTTTGAATAAATACAGATTGAGATTGAGAATCCGTTTCCCTTTGGACGGATCCAGTTCCCATTCGGGAGCCAAAGCTTGACTAATAAGGGCTACCCGCTTGAGTCGGCTAAAATCCTTGAATCTCTGTTTCAGTTCCTTAAAGGGCTAAATATCCGGATTCATAGCCCATTGAATACCCGGTTCCCCCAGCGTTTCGGAAGGGGTATAAGCGCTTGACCTAGTTGTTTTTTCTATTGATTCAGTCCCATAAGCAATAGCAGGGAGGGCAGCAGAGCAATAGTCAAAGAAACCGCGGGAAGCAAAGGCACCAATAAATAGCTACATGGGTCGCATAGAAGCTTTAAGAGATAGGGGGGCATCCACCGAAGATGGCAGCGGGAAAGACGGGAGCACGAACGAGGTAGCTTACGCTTTTTTTTCATCCTCACTACGCATATAGAGTCCGAGCGGGAAGCGAGACAATAACGCTACGCGAGACCATAGAACAAGACAGAATCTGCCTCCTTATCAGTCCCTCGCGAGGACCTTTGAACCATGTAGTTTAATAGTAGCTGGATTGCTTTGGGGATTTACCTTAGAGAGCGTTCACAACTAGATCTGAAAGAAGGTTTGCAGTCACAACGCTTGGCTTGTCCGTCATGCGATTTGTTGCAAGTCTTATGTTACAAGTCTTTCATGTCATGTAATAAGGGTCTATTTGTCATTAGTCTTATTTGTGAGGGTATTTCTTTAATGTGTATACTTTCGTTATGAATAATAATAATCAAACTCTCTAATGAAAGAGGGCTTTAGCCTTTTCTTGCAAATGGATTCTTTTCTTCATCACGATGGAGAAAGTCGGCTCGAGCGCTTTCTTCTCTGTTCGAGCAGTTTCCTCGAGCTCTAATGTTTTCTTCAGGGCTGGCAGTCTCGCTCGCTGTTGGATTAGAAACTCTCTCTCTTTCTAGTCCATGTATCTGATCTCCTCTGCTCTTACTGAACCTACCAAAAAGTCAGATCTGTTCTTTACTCACTTTAGCGTACCTTACTAAAGTCGGAATCTGTCCGACCTTGCAGAAGTCAGGGTCCGTTCGTTTGTTTGCGCCGGTTTACGCCAGTAAGCTCGCTTGGGGGAACTCGCTTGCGCTTTAGGAACGGCTTCCAACTTTTTGTATGGTTCGGCGCTTGCGGATTAGCGTTTGTTATCTGGAGGCATTACAAGAAAGCGAGCGGTGCAACTAGCTAGGCCGTTAGGCTTATTTAAATAAATATTCCAGCTAGGCTAGTCAGACTAAGCTAGTCAGAGAAGGAAGACAGGATAAGAACCGTAACCCTGTGTCATAGGGCTTCAAAGTCACTATCGGGGAGAGGCTTTGGAGAGAGATAGGTTGAAGCGTCTCCTTTAATTTCCTCTGCTAGGTGCCATAAAGAGTCTCTTTCTCAGCTGATCCACGACCACTCTGCTGTTTGTTCTGTCTGTTGGTAGTGGTTTCTTTGAATTTCTTTGTAGGCAGAGGGCTTCCCTTTACAGAAGCTTTTTCGGTTCTTTGAGTAGAAGGAACAAACCTTTCGAAGGAATCTATAGTCAAGCCCTTTTCAACTGATCTTGCTTTCAACCTATCTTTCGTTCTTGTAAATATTCTTGAATTAGCATCTCGCATGGATTATAATACCCTCGTTCCACTTCCACTCACTCGCACAAAGGAGCAAGAAGAAATGACAACGAAGGAGGAAGTCTAACAAACAACCACAACCTCACCACAAGCGAAGGAAGCAAACAAGGCGGCGGCCAGATCCGAAGCAGCAGCAGTCACCGAAGAAGGAACAGCTTTTTACTTTGAAGCAGTAGGATATGCTTTTTCTTTCCTTTCTTCGGCGTAAGGATTTGAGTGAGGAACTTGACTTGGAGGCAAATAGGGATTTCATCTAGACTATATTGAGTTAGCGCTTTAAAGGGCTCAGGGTTTACGACTTCTTAGTTATAGGCATGGTTTTAGCCTAGCCTCTAGCCTTGAGGATCTCCACTAAAAGAAAAGCTGTTTAAGCCACGGAGAACTCTCTCTTACTACTATCAGGCTAGCTAAACTCCTCTTTCTCCGCCTTAAAGATTGCCTTAGAGATGGATTGTTAATCTCGTAGCACGTTCCAAAGAGATAAGCAGGTCGGGCATCACATACGAATTTCCAACACATCCCATAGTTTTGAAGAAGAAGACGCCCGGTTCCTACTAACTGAACACAGGCAAATTCTTTATTGAAAAGGAAGTCTGAAAGCATACTTTCGGGGCTTCGTCTTCTCCTATAGGTCCCCTCTTCTCTGCTTTTTCTAGGTCCTTTCCTCACTGAGGACCATGGGCCCTTCAGATACAAAGCATGATTCTTCCAAGACGTGCGAGGCGCCCCCCAGCATTCCAAGGGGAAAGACTTCAACATAAAAGTACATTTCCTTTATTCCTGTTCCCACGGCAGACGTATGCTCGGTTGAAGCTGGATTTAGAAAGGGACAAAGGATCAGCAGCGGTGCATATATGAGATTTGAAGGTATAAGTGGGGTACGTAAGACAGATGGGCCTTGATCTGAACAATGAAATGAATTGCATACAACGAAGTAAGGGGATGCCAACTTACACAATGATACTACGTCTTTGGCTCCCTTCACCTTTCAAAATGAGAATAGTCAATCCTAAAAGTTGCGCTTCTTTCAAGCGAAAAGAGATCTCGGATCAAGGGCTATCGACCCGACAGTGCTCCCTTGGTCCATTTATTAGATCCTCTCCCCAAAAACTTCATTCTATTGATTGAGCAGCAACTTCGAGGGAGATAGCATTGGGACATGCTATTACCTATGTATGGTGACAAGTGTCATGCCAGAGTCTGGTCTGCCCGGGTTGTATCAAAAAGTCTTTTATTTGCTCCAGTGCTATCATCTTTCCTTCTGATTCTAATTTGGAAACGACTCTCTCGGTTGGACCCTTTCCTTTCATAGTGGCTTAGTCACAAAAACCATTATGCTTTCCGCTGGGGAACCCTTAGCCTTATAGGGACCCTACTTAACTAGAGGCTAGCATATGGACTAGGGGCTAGCAGATTGACTATAGCGCATTACCTTGGATGAGGTCACTCTCCTAAAGAGATAACTGCTATTGCATGGGATCAGAATTCACTGCTATTGATTTAGTTTCCTTTTTTGGTGGGTCGCCAATCAATGGGTAGAATAGAATGGATTCAGATGGTCCAATAAGGGAGTCCAAATCTCTTTTGTAAGACTTTCCAATAGAAAGCATTCTTTCTTTTCTCACTTTCCATTTCATTTACTTTCTAATGTTTCCTCCCTACTCGCCATATGGAGTGCCAGGCTTTAGCTATCAGTCATCAATCAAGGAGCGAAAACCAATCCGAGCCGTTCCCCTTGGGTCTACTCGACGGTGGAATTCAATTACATCGCTCAAGAGTCAATAACGAATAGTAGCAGCTGGCTCTCTTAATGACATCGTACCATCGGATAGGAAATAGATAGTCCCATCCCATTCTTTTCGATCCATTCTTTTAGCCGACTAAACACCAACCCAATCTCGATTAACAAAAGAAAGGAATGACTATCTATAAAGAGACAGGCTTGCACAGACATCCCGAGGGGAAAGAAAGAGATTAGAAAGCCATAAGTCGTGCTCGTCCTACTGTCTTGGTTCCTTTGCTTCGCTTGGAACGCTTGCTTCCTTCTTTCCCGAAGCTGATTAATTAGCCTTCTTCCCTCTCCGTGCGTGGGGTATCCTAAGAGAGATCTCTTATATTATATAAGTCATTCCATACCCCCTCGAGTCAGGAGCTAGCTTTCAATCTCTAAGAGCCTATTCGATGCCATCCTCTTTAAAGAATATCCCCAAAGGAAGTAAGGCACTAGTCTCATATTCTATGAATGCCCACAATCGCTTGTGAAAGAATCCGCTCTTGTTTGCCTTGGAACTCTTGTTGTTACTGTTCCAGATTTGGTTAGTGCGAAATAAACCGTTCTTACTGTTGCCATAGATGTTGCCGGTCTTACTCTTACAGATGTTATTTCATCCGCTGTTGGTGTTATATCCGTTTTTGCTATTGAATTAGGAACCGCTGCTACAGTTGGAGTTGACGGTCCTTCTATCAATGGTGGTATCGTATATAAGATGAAAGTGCAAAATCAATTTCCATTGAGCGGGGTAAGTCTCAAAAAGCATTTCACCGGCACTCAGCCCTTCTCCCAAGAGTTGAAGAAAAGGCTACCGACTTGGCCTACTTTGACAACGCTATTCTTCCCATTTCGAAAGAAGAAGAAGTCGCCCCGCCGACGACAACAGATTCAATAGCTGGGGATCTTGCTAACAATGAAACTCCTAACCTTAAATCATATAACCGGGGCTTACGCTCCTCTCCTGACGGCTTACGCTCCTCTCTTGGGAGGAAGAAAACCAGCACCTCTTCTAAGCTACGTGAGTGCGGAACATGCTCTCTTCTTGATCTCATCAGCATAGACCGTTGAGTCGACGCCTGCCATACCAACCCCGAAAGGATCAGTCCCAAGATGTCATGTCATTGATGAGTACATCAAGTTCGCGCTAGAAAAACAATACTCGTAGGGGCAATTCCCGCTTAAGTGTATCTACTTTTTATATATACTAAAGAAAACCAAATGAGCTTGAAAGCTGGAATGAAAGCTAAGAAAGGTCCCCTTTCTCGGTAGGGGGAACAATCCGGCCCGACCGCAAGACAAGATAATTTTTGGATGGAAATCCAAGGAGGTGGCTTACTTATAAGCAAAAAGGGAAGTCCCCTCGCTATCGGACCTGTAAGGGACTGTTTGTTGGATTATTGAAGTGGACTACTCAGTCCACGACAAAAAGGCAAAAATCGCCAACTCTGTCTTTGCTTTCGTATATAAACTTAATTTAAGACAAGTATACTGAATTTCATACTACACGGAGAGTGAAGTTTACGAACAAGCGAGTGTAGTATGAAACTACACGAGCCCAGAGAGAGTGTATTCCATATACTAAATAGAGGGGAGAGCCAAATAGCAGCCCTCTTTCTCCACTCCAACGACTCATGAAACTAGCACCTTTCTCCGCGCTTCTATCGAGTGAAGCACCGAGCCTACGCTTCTCCTCAGGAATGCACCCTTTACTTTAGGCGAGTTCCTGATTCAGTCATTTTAGGGGGGCTTTCCATCCGCTGTTGAAGAAAGAATCTCACCTGCCCCTTTTGCTCTCTCTACTATTCGACATTTCCCTGAGGAGTCAATCAGTGAGGGAGGGAATTAAAGGCTTAAGCTTTCCAATTCAAATTCTCTATCCTTCGAATCAATCCCTCACTCATTATATAATACAGTCGGAGAATCGGATGCCGCTGTCTAATAATAGCTTCCCCTATCTCATAAAGGCGAAAGCCTCATTCCTTTAGTTGCTAATAGTAGATAAACTAAGGATTTCCGCCTCCTCTTCAGAAGCGACATCCTTTTGGTGACTTTATGGGCTAAAGCGAATGAACGAAACCAAAGAGTCAGATTCGGGAAATCGTAAAACTAACCTACGGGAGTCTGAAAATCCGGTGGAACCGAAAGAACGCGAAGAAGGCCTGGGAAGCTTAAAGCATAAAGGACCACACGCGGAGCATCCATGAAGAGAAAGATTCCGCCGTGAAAATACAGGCCGGCATCCTTAGAGCGAAAGGGACTTTCCTTTGGGGGGCTGACGGTACTCCTTTGGGTGGATGTCAGGGGGAAGCTCTTAAATATTCCAAATTCATGCACGGCTCTTCCCCGTCACAAAGACTCCCCGCTGTCTTGTTGTCCCTCGTACGCGTATCACACACGATATGATTGAGGACATTGGATGCCGGCAAACATGCCTTAATTAAAAGACCTTAAAATGGTCATACAAACGTTCTATCTACCGTTGGGCCTTTCTCATTCAATAGTAAACCTTACCAAGACTAGTTGCCTCAACGAATTGATATGCTTTTGCTTTTTGTGACACCGGCGAATGCTGAATACGAAAGAATACTCAGAAATCAGAACAAAGCAGGTAGACCAAGCGAGCTTACAGAATTCCGGGAATTAGAACTAAGAATAAGCTCTTTTGACCAATTAGCACCTTTGGTAGCCAGAAAGAGGATATCATAGAAAGCATTCACACTCATTTCTACGGTCACTGATCAAAAGCACATTCATTCAGTAAGGGATTTTTCCTCAAAGTAGTGTAATCTAGCTCAATTCGCCTCATTGATTCCTTCTAAAAGCCTGAAATCTCGACTCCTCCTTTCTTTCTGAGCCCTGCCACATTTCCATTTGGTTATGCTATACGCTAGTACTTGTTGTGGGGGCAGGCCATAGATCTACTAAGTCACTAGCTATATATATAATTTGAAAAAGTGTGAAAGCAGAAGGTCCTGCACATAAAAAATATTCAACTGCAGAGACCTTTTAAAGCCTTTGATTACGTGGTCAAGACCGGGGTATGAGATGTGGCAGAAAAGACCCCCAAAATGGGTGTAGAATCAACTCGCAGAAATGCCCGGTCAAAGAAAGGCTTAAAGCAGAGCTTTCTCACTGACTCAGGAAAGGCTCAATCATCAGAAATGGTTCGAGGAGAGCTTCAATCGAAAAAAAGCCTACTTATTCTACTCGAAAACTCTATTAGGCAATAGTGGCAAGCACAGCTCCTTTCTTACTCTTACTCCAAGTAGTACATTCCCTTCCCAGGGGGATGGGGATAATGAATGCAAGCAGGTCAAGTCCCCCCTCGGGGAGAGGCAACTCACTAAGTTTAGTATCTATAACCTCTAGGGCAAAATATCCAATTCAAAAACATTAGATTGAACTAAGACTAAGTAGAACTCCTAGCGGGGACCGGTCGGAGATAATGAAGTAGTCCTACCACAGTGAATATAACAGTAAGATCTAGCGGAAATAGATACTTGACATTTCTACTTTACTAGTAGAGCAAGGCTAATATAATTAGTCCAACTAAGAGTTATCCCCATAGGAAAGTAAAGGGGGGATAAAGGAAAGAGAAAGTGCTTTTATCAGAACAATCAACTAACAGTAAGGTCTAGTGCTACTCATGAGCGTAAGAAAGCAACAAAGCTTAGAGCAAGAAAGAAAGCACGATAGGTATATATAGTATGGCTTTCTTAAAGGTAAGACTAAGCAAAGGCTAGATCACCCATAGGCACAATAGACTGAATTAGTGCAAGGAAGGAGTGTAGGCTTGCTTCGCATAGGCTACACAAGCCAGGGGAAGGGAAGGCAAGGAAGTCAGGTTAGAATAGAACTAGCGGACATGAGAAAGAGTTTAGATATCCACGATCCGTAGATAGAGAATCGAACAAGTTGCGGGAAAGAGCTGGTGGTATATCGTAAGAGAAAGGCTGCACATTCATTTGACTCTAACAATTTTCTTTTTACAGCCTGTTGCTTTTGGTGAATTACCGGTGCTTGATGCAATAACCGGTGTGACAGCAGACTTGCGACGTGCTCACGCCATCGCTCTTTGGACGTCTGGGTATGGATTGCTGGAGTGAAGGGCTTGGCGCGAGCCAGAGTGCGCTTCGAGACCATCTGTATCTCAGGAAAAACTACGAACAGGGGTAGAGCTCTTTCCCGAGTCTCATCAATCTCAATGTCTATGGGTCCACAGCCCGATTGAATACAAAGTGGAACATCCTGAACGAACTGCTTTCCTTAAGCTAGCGCACTTAAGCTTGCCAGTTTTATCATGTTTGAGACAAGTCTAGTAGAAAGAGGACGTCTCTGTCCCTTCACCTGACACCTACGGCTAGGCAGAAATCCCCGCTTTCATTGAGGGAAACTTATTGAAGTCTGAAATCTACTTGAAACTCTTTGGAATTAGACAAAGGCAGGGCAAACCGGAGCCTAATGTTGATACTATCCATTAGCTGCACGAATTCATACGTAAGATGCCCAGTTGGATCACTAATTCGTAGATGGACAACCTAACCTCTAGAAAGGGCCTTTTTCCCACTTCTGAATCTTTCGTTCACATGGTCTCTGAAGCTTCCGAAAAGGGCTTCCTAACCAAGCTTTGGGGCAAAGCCGAGCGAGACGTTGTACCTTTCTTCAAGGAGTGCCCCTAGCTGCGATCCATGTACAAGAGGGTTCCGTTCGGATAGACACGGCAGTTGACACACTACTAGAGGAAGGTTTCCCACTTTGATTGAGATAGAATTTATAGATCCGCTGTCTAGTAGCGTGACGTGCTATGATCGGCATCAAATGCAGGACTAGAACCCCACTTCTTTTAGAAAGATTCCTAATCGAATTTCGTTTCGTCGCCCGCTACCTTAGCTTAGGACCGGAGCGCTTTTTCGCCATCCTAGATCAGAAGATCATAAAGACTAAAGGCGAGAGACAGCCGACTTATTTTCCCAGGCGTTAAGGATAAGAAAAGGGAATGTTTCCGGGGGAAAGCTTACTTCCCGTTCAGAAACCTAGTCTAGAAACTACTAACTGCCGCCCAACATGAATAGTTCCAGTTGGATAAGATGGTTTCTTATCAGTCTATGCCTTCCTTGAGAAAGGGCAAGGCACAACTAAATGTCATAGACCTCCGCCTAATTCCCTCGATTATTCACATTCGATTATTAATCACTATTCGAATAGCTTCGTTAAGGAATTAGGAGAAGCAAGGGATTGAGCTGCGCGAAAAACCCGCCTAGAGGGCAGATGAACGAGAAGAAGAATATTGGCCGGAGAAAAAGACCGGACCAAGACCTGAAAAAGAAAGAGCAAAATGAGATTTCAATCCAGCAGAATACTTACTTGACAGAACATTTTCTGAACATATCGAACAGGTGGTTAGAAGAAAAGAAACTATAGAAATGAGTTTATAAACCCGAAAAGAATAAGGACGACAGGTTGTTTACTACTACTTACCCAAAACAGAAAGAAAAGAATCGATTTTACGCGGCATAGAAGAATGTTTTAGAGGATTCCATCTGCCTAAGAAAGGCAACCTATTATTCTCGCATGGACAGGTAGGCAAGCTGGGCGAAAAGATAGGCGGCAAGGAACGGGAAGGGAAAAGAATGGTTAATCCCTTCCTTCAGCATCTACTGATCACTAACAAGATCTAAGGGATTCACTTATTTCAAAGTCAGATCGGATTTTAGCCTACCGGTGACCGTTTGTCTAAGATCCTTTCAAGAAAATGAAATAAAGAATGAAACCAGTCTAGTTTGAAGTGGATAATTATTGATTTATCAACGAATAGTTGGTTTTCATCAAAATCTCTTCTTACCTTATTCTTGACCACTATTATCACAGCTTCTAAAATCGTTATTTGTTATTCGCCTATAGCTATATGTGAAAAAGAGAGTCTAAAGTTATTGTCGATCGAAGGTAAGAGTTCATAGAGGAAGATAAGGCTTGATAGCTTTCTAGTAAAGACTAGCTAAGAAGCGAACGAAAAAGAGTATAACTACGTCATACCAGGTCTAGCTCCTATATGAGAAGCGTCAAATGCTCTGACAAGACGCTTTCTATTCTCTACAGCTCTCGTATTATTCCTACTCGTATTCTGACTCTTCCCATTAACTAGAGCCAAGACTCGGCCTCTATTTCCTGTGAAAGCCTTATTGGATGGAGTTCGGCTTTGTGTCGATTGGTTTTTTTCTTGTTCTGATTCGCGTGAACAGGTTGGGTTCCCTTATACGTATCGAAGTTACATCTATTTAGATGGACTATAATGAGGAGGAGGACAGACCGACTGACGATCTATTAAAGGTTAAGTAGCTTGATATTGGTTCGAATTGGAGATATCTGATAATCTGAATCAGCTGGCTGAGGAAACAAAAGTGGTGAAGCAAAAATATGAGGCGAAGGATTTCGTCAGGAACTATAGAATCTCAAGCCAAACAGGCTACTGCAGCAATCAAGACCTTTAAGGAAACTTGGTATAAGCTAAGGTTTAGTCTTCCAAGAGTACACAGCAATGTTTTATGACATTCTTTCTTTTATTTCTTTTATTTTGTTGGAAAGATGTAAGATTTCACTTCCGGAAATGATGAAAATTTGTCTGCTTTACTTTTATTTAATATGGTATGTTTGATTTACTTTCAAAATGTACACCCCTTTTGCTATCTCATCGGCTTATGTTGGGGCGATGGCAGAATATTTGTTCACTCCTCTAACCCCCACATTTTTTGGTATTCTTTTTTTTTAATATTTTCCATTAATGTATCTAATATGGATCTGCCCATCGAGATCTCCCAAGAAAGAAGCTCCTTTTGAACCTATGGCATGAACAAGATAAGAGCCATCCCAGTTCGGTGACTATTTCCCGTATCTCCTGTCTTTATCTCCAATGGGTAGAACAGTTTTCCACACCAATTCACCCTCACTGAATGTTTTCTTCTTAACTCTCTTGTCATAAGCTGACGCAGCTTTCCATTTCTGAACTTTAATGCAATCTAAGGCTTGAAGCCGTACCTTTACCGCTCCTCGTACGTTGGTCGATTCTAAAGCTCCTTTAGAACCCTCAATTTGATGCTACACCTGTGGGAGTTGGGTCAATTACTCTATTCTATGTCTTTCTCTGATATAGCGAACAATAAGGGAAGATTTCACTGCGAATGACCGGGCAACGTAACTATGATGAAATTACTTCTGTCTTTGGTCTCTTTCTGACTAAGCTACCGAAGAAGTCTCTCTATCAGATCAGATAGGTCACATTCCTTGTCACTTTGCTTATCACAGTTAGTTCGATTTTCTTTGATCCTCATCTCCTTCAGTCTTGATGGCAGCTAGTTCCTTTATTACGTCGTTCAGTTCAAAGAGTCATTCTGGCATCTGCTTTCAATGCTTGCTAGTAAACAGTGATTGTCTCTTTGATACCCTCTCGCCCTTACATACAACGTATTTGAGTGCTTTTTAGTAATACGATACGTTGTGAAGAGTCGATTCAACAAGAGGAATCAGAGCTTCTCCCTCTGGTCACTTCGCTACTTTGAGAACAGTTCCCGCAGAAGACGAAGAAGACTTTCAGATGTCACTTGCTTTCCTTCCTAACTAAAGAAATTCCCTTTCGCCTTCCGCTCCTAGTCCGCTTTTCTATTAGAATCTAATAAGATAATATCGCTTTGTCATTCAATTCTTCCTATTCTCCTGCTACAAATGCCAAAACAAACACTAATTCAGTCTAATGCGCCTACCCTGGGTCACGAGCTGTCTTAAGGCATGCCTTTACCCCTACTCTTAAGCCCTTACTCCACCAAGAGAAACCCTAGGATAAGACCATGCTACCATAGAGAAGGGAAAGCCCACCTCGGAAGCCATTTGACCATGAGTTCACAGCTTAGGATCAGAAGGAAAGATCCCATCCCGTCTTTAAAGCAATGGTCTACGACTCCGCAGCTTGCTTAGGAGAGCTCCTTTGTCATTTTTGTTCTACCGTTAAGAGAAGGATCACAAGCCCTAGTCCCAAGCTAAACAGCATATTCATCTGCACCTGAAAGGGACGTAGTGACTCGACTGAAAGGAGAGGGATGAAGTGAGCAAGAGCTTATTTTATTTAAGCTTCTTCAACAAAAGCAATTCTCTCTTCTGCGGATCTTCCTCCAACAGAAGAAAAGGCATCGGATCTAACTCAACTCTCTCCCCTTCTTCTGGCATCACAGCCTATTCTATTCTCTACTCTCTACCAGCTTCTGAAACAAGATCGGATTGGTGAACAGGATGCTTCCTCTCCTCGGCTCACTTCACTATCTTTAGAGATAACAGTTCCCGCAGAAGACGAAGAAGACTCTCGGATGGCACTTGCTTTCCTAACTGTAACGGGATCTGATTCTTTATAATAGTTACCACCTCTTCTTCACATAAAACCATTCGTTCACAGTCGACAACTGCAGATAGGCCTCTCCCCAATGCTCTTATTCCTACTTGCGGATTCTCTCCATCTAGGAAAGAAAGCCTTAATTAAGGCCTCGGGCGGCTCATTCGAAGTGGAAAAAAAGTCTCGATCTTGCTGGCGAGTAGCATAGAGGTCTTTCGTAGAACAGATCGAGACATGTGCTTGGTCCGTTGCTTCCTTTCCCAATTCTGATGTTGATTACTCTCCAGCGTATGCATATGAAGATATGGATTCTTCTCATTCTTATGAATTATGATTATCTGGCTATATTCTTTTTGTTTTTTACAGCAGGTTTAATATGATTAAGTTAAGCTCGCTTGCTTGTCTCGCTCAGTGCCTTCGCTCGCTCGGATTCGTCAAGCTCGTCAACTAGCATAAAAATCATACATAATACATATAGGGATCATTCAAACTGATCCTATCTTATGATGTCATCCACTCGTAAACAAGATAAGATCGATTTTCTCATATAGTATAGGAAAGTATCGATGATCCGATATAATAGATCGTCGATCAACCAATGGTGCTCTGCTCATATAGTACGTTTAGCTCTTTATCGTACGAACTATCTGTCAAGCTCTGCGGCTATGGAGAAAGTCTCTCCGCCATACTACCATAGGCGGGCCACACAAGGAAGACCCAGAAAACGGACCCCTCATCCCGTTTTTCCCTAACCCATACTCGTCTTAGGCCTTCAGGAACAACCGGTCCCGTAACTTCAATCGGGAAAGCAAGCTGGTACTGGTAATAGCAATAGCAAGCTAGAAAACTGGAAAGCAAGTAAGCAAAGGCAACAGAAAGTCGTCTCTTGTTAAGAATAGCAGCAGGTGTAGGAGCTGAGGCTCTGCAATACCTTGCTTTTTACCTTTCGTACTCTTAATGGGAGGACTCAGAATAGGAGTAGGAGTTTTTCGGTTAGCTCTTGTTTCCTGGCTTTGTCATTCTACTTTGATGAACTGGCACACAAGGAAGTAAGCGGCTCTCTGGTTAGCTCCACTAGTAGACCGGTACAACAGGAAAGAGGTTACCAATCTTCTCTTGTTACTAATCTCTTCTGGTCTCTTCCTTCGCTCGAAAGCCAGCTCCCAAGCAAGCCTTCCCTCTCGTCCTCTCCTCTTCTCCTCTGTTACTTCCGTCCGTCACTCAAGGCTAGTGGAGCGAAGGGAACCCTACGACGATTATGAGGGCCCGAGCGGGTATTCCTTAGTTTACTGGAAGTGCTTTAAGGAAGTGTGCTTTACCCTTATTACGAGCTATTCGAACTATGCTCATCCGAGACAAGCCTACTCAGCCAATTCTTTCTATTTTTCCGAGGAAGCATGGTCAAGTGCCAAAGACTTTGACTGACTTTCAGGATAGAATTCAAGCAAGAAAAGAAGACGGGCCTTAGCCAATAGCTTTACCGGTGGGTCCTTCCTGTCCAACTGGTATTTTCCTTATGACTCCGACTGTGGTTTACCTTAGATTAGACCGATTCTCCTCCTGCTGCTCAACCTGCTCGGTCTGACCTGACTTTGACCGCTTTCTGATCGATGGTCAATGAAAACCCTAGATCCTTATAAAAACCTTTGCTGGCTGGTTGCCCCACTGGGACTACTCCTTGCTCTTCTCTTTATTGTTGGATGGGGAAGAAAAAAGTGAGATTGTCTCTGGGCAGCGAAACCTACGATTGAGGGTCTTTAAGTTTTGAAGCATACAAGATGAAAAGAGCAGAGATATTTGTAATCTTATCAAATCGGTCTTAAAAGAGTCGTTTTTTCAGACCAAAGATAAGTGCTTTAATGCGTGGACCGTAAGCCCCTACTCCTAAGTTGTTGCGGAGTTAAGTCCCTTCCAATATGAGTGTCAGACTTGCATCACATTCCCTCCTGTGCTAAAAAAAAGCAGCTAACTTAGAATCCGCTTTTCCTGGGCAAAGCACCAACCAGTTTCGGCTCCAGCAGTCCGAGCACAGTCAGTGGGACAAAGAGTGGAAATCGAAGCAAAACAAAAGTATACCGCATAGAGGGGCTCTCATGAAAATGATAGAGCCGTGGAATCCTGTCCCAAAGGGAAAGTACTAGTTCTCCCACAAAGAGAAACTTTCGTGTCCAGAAAATTAGTGAGCCGGGGCAGAAAAGTCCAGTCTCAAGAAAGGCAAAAAAGTTGTGCTCAACCGAGTTTGAGAGGGCAATTCAAAAAAGAAGAAGGCAAGCGGTCCCACCCAATCATCGGACAACTGAGGTTCGGCCTACTCTGAAACTTGCTTTTTCCTCTCTAACACTTTCTTCTGTCTATTCCTTTCTAACAGTTAGTTATCGGTCCGACTACCAAACTCTGTTTGCTCAATAAAAAGTGAAGGTAGTCTACCCGCATCGTCAAAGAAGATATCATGATGCTACCTTTTGCGAATGACGACAGTACAGTGATTTCGGCTTTTCAAAAAGGTGACATTGTAGGTTAGATTCCTACTTGTTGAAGGCCTATAGTGATGGTTATGTTATAATGACAATTAAGTAGTTACAGTAGTATACCTATAGTCTCATTCATTGACGTAGATAACGAGATCACACTCTCGTTGACTACCTGCTTTTAGTCTAGTTCGACAGAGAATGCAAACAAACAGAGCCGACGCAGCCTCTTCTGAAAAAAATGGAGATTCTTAAAGGATTGACAATGTGAAAGTATTCCAGGAGATTGCTTCTTCTTTCCAGTGGACATCCTACATTCTACAGAGGGGAATCCGCTTTTTTGAAAGGATCACTGCTTAGGTAGCCGACAAAAAAAAAGATGTAAGGAAAAGATTCTGACGCTATCCCATCCTCTTTCGCGGGGTTCTCCGCTCACAAATCAACCACTATACTTTGGTGACTCTCCGCGTCAACAAGTTCGAATTCTGACTCAAAAACCATCTAGCTAGTCGTCTTCCCTGGAGAGTTGGCTGGTTTAAGAGAGACCCCAGATTGGATCAGCCTTCGTTCTCACAAGAATGGTCTGCCCTTTCGGAAAGCGCCTCCACTTCAGCGAGCAAATTGCATTCCACACGGACATTGGAAGTCGATGAAGTCGGTCTCTGTCTTCTCATCCAAAGATGACTCAAAAGAAGTAGGGGAAGGCTCAGAAAGAAGGTCTTACTAAGCAAGAGGGTATCGGGCAAAACAGGGCTTTTCTTTCACTCCAGAGCGACTATAGCGGAAGAGTCACTATCCTATGAGCTAAGCCAGACGAAGGGAGATCCATTTCAGAAAGAGATTAACTGATTGCCTTAGCCGCCTTATAACGCGAAGCTAAAGCTCCTATCGTCTCGGAAGTCTAGGATTCCTTGCTTTCGTCTTCTGGTACAAATAGCAGATGAGAGAGCCCTTTCGCACGGATTGCCTGCTATGAGAAAGTCAGAATGAAGTACTCTCTTTTGGGAAAGACTCAATATGTCCCATACGAGACGTATCCTCACTCAAAGACTGTAATCCAAGCTGCACTTCGAGTTAGAGGTAGAAAGCCGGTTATAGGGATAAAGCGCTCTACGGGCCGCTCATGGACGAAGCGATGAAGGATTCCACTGGACAATTTGAAATCCTATGTGTTAAGCACTGATTGCAACATCGGTTTAGACGGATCCAACACGTAATCGACTCGAGGAGAAATGGTCCCTTCGAATCTATTCTATCGAAGAGATAAGTCACTATTGAAATTGTCGATTTCGGTCGGGAGACTACTCTACTCTAGAAGGATTGATTCCAAAACCACAACTGTACACCACCAAAGGAAAAGAGTCAATTCGCGCATACTAGCCAAAGATCTAAAGGTTTCACCCCAGGAACCTACAAAGGAAAAACCGGTGGAAACTAGATCCTCGAAGCCTTTTCTTTTTCTTTTTCACTTTCTTTCCACCCACAATACAAGATTGAAACTGACCTTTGACATTCCGCACCTGTGATCCTACTCACCAACCTTCTTTATGTAGGGTACCAAGCGATCTGACGACGATGAGTCACCCACATACTTAAAAGCATTTCAATACGAGAGGAACTAAATCAAGCTCAATTACAACTCACTCTGATCAAATAGCACTCAGGTATAGGATTTCCAGCGGAAAGGTAGCCCTGCTCGCTTCTTTACCCTTGTACGCACAAATCTAGCTCATATCATCACTTCCGAGTTCAGTTACTTAGTACAGAGATTGGAACAACTTAGCGCGTGAAGTCCCATATGTTTTCTTATCCTCGCCTCACCTATTTCCCTCATAAGTAGATCAGAATGGAATAGAATTGGTTGGATCTCAAGTCTTAGCTAGATCTGGGCTACCATGTTCCCTCAGACGAAGACAAAAGAATACCTAGACCTGCTGAACCCGAAAAGTAAGATCAGGCTTAGTCTACTAGAGACAGAGTAAGTCAAAGGGCATATATCGCTGGGAAGGGCTTTGTATGAGCATTTTCAGGCCGGTTGAAAACATCCAATGTTTCCCACGAGGGTGCCTGAAACTCCTTTTTTTCTAGGCAGAGGTATAGCCTTTTTTGAACACATTTGAGTTGGTGCTCACTTGTAGGAAGATTCCCCGCTCTGAAGTAAAGTGTTTTTGGAGCTCCTTCCAAAGAGCTTGGGATTAGAGTTTCACAATGGAATGTGTCCTGGTAAAATCGTTAACGACTGATATACTGCCTGAGACAGGGCATGCTCTCCCCTCTTCGTATCGAGAGAAAAAAAAACTTCCTTAGGGGCACGAAAAGCTTTCTTTTTTTGGGGTCAACAGAAAAATTCACACATATTTAATGGGAACTACAAGGAAAGCCGAAATCGCTGATCCTGCAATGGCAGGTGAAACCTATGTTGAGATTACACAGTTGGTCAAACAAAGGATTACCCAGATGGGCATCGTCCCGGGATACGCAAGCTCAACATCAATTATCAATGTGTGCCGATTTCGTTATAGTTGACTTCAAAATTGGGATACTGGTTTCACCTTACTTATAATTAATCCTTTTTTCATTATATGTTAATTTCAGTCTATTAGTTCATAGCGAAGCTCAGCTGGAGGGACAGTCTAACATACACAGTATGTAGGGCTTATATACACCTTTAGTAGTTCCCTCCAAAACCCCTGTCTTCTGCCTACCAATGGGAGAGAGAGCTTGTTGGGCGGATAGAGTGAATGCGGGAATGGCATACAGGAATGGGATACTACTTAAAAAAAAGCCAGAAACCAAGCCTAGGGAGCCTGTGGTTGATATAAGAAGTACTTACTCTCTTTAGGAGACAGTGTCTACAAGTCATAGAGTGACGGCTAATAAGCTAAGTTAGTATACTAATACTAGCGGAGCTCAGCAGCTGAGGATAGATAGACTAAAGGAATCGTTTTCGTGTGAACAGCATTCGTTGCCAAACCCCCTGTTTTGCCTACCGACCTTAACTTCTCTTTCTAGCTCCTCTACGCTTACCAACGCCTGCATTCCTTTGATTGCTTGTTATATTCCTTATACCTACCATATTCCTTTGTCTTTGCACCTCCGCCTTTTTTTCGACCTATAATAATTTGTTTGCTGGCTTGACTCCAGAACTAGTAGAGGAAGGAAGCGATGATCGGTCTATCCCATTAAGCGGAATCCCGTTAGCCAATGAAAGGACTACCTTTCTTGGACTGTGAGCGACGACACCAGATCAGAGCGAGAGACGAGAAATGCGATTAAACTGCTTCCTAACTGCTCGATTTATAAGTCTTGCCTAACCTAAGTCCTAGACTTGAATGAAGCAGCCTGGCTTAAAGTCTTATTTGCTTTTGCCTTTCTTCTCTTGTTCTCTTTTCTTAGTTAGGCCCAAGAAAAGTACAAGATATATAGCTTTACTACTACTCTACAGATGATAGCTAGAGACTAGAGATGAGAGTGCAGGATCTAGATTTGTAACAAATATTCGACTTTGCTTATGCAAGTTGTTATGTACCAAAACCAAAGAATATTGTCGATGGGATGCAAAACAAAAAAAGAGGATCTTACTTCGCTCATGCACCGTCTTTTAACCCCCCTAGCGCCGGTAAAGCATGCAGCCTAAAAAAAGAAAAGGGCCTATTTCTTCATGTTAAGGCAGCACACTAGTACATTTTCATTGACCACTGAGACCAACCCCAAAGTCCGGTCTTTGAACTCAGCTCAGAAAGATGGCATAGTAAACAACTTAAGACTGACTATCATCGCGCTTGAAGGGGACCTTATTCACAAGATTCCAGCTCAAGCGAGGAATCAATTAGCATCAAAGAGAGGACCAGGATAGGCAACTAAAGAAAGAGCAAACTAACTAAGCTAGTGCTGATGCCTCTGAGAGATTATAGGACCGAGAAGCTTGACTTACACAGAATTGTTGAAGAGCACAGCAGAGAGCTCGATCAATTGCCGGAGATCACTTGGAAGTATGGTCTGGTCAGGAAGAGAACTATTAAAGAAGTAAACAGATTCGTCTTACCGGGCTAACAAGGCAAGAGCTAGGAAGAGACGACTTAGGTAGAATAGAATAGATTGATTACCCTTTTTGAAGTAAAGGGATTTGACTATCCTATCTCTGAGGGAAAGAATCACTCTCTCTGAGCTAAGGCAGGGGCGCGTCTGGTGGTATCGTATATAAGAAAATAGCTGCATTTAGGAGTGATCTTTTCCTCTAACTATCCATTTTTTAAGAGAAGAAGGTTGCACATTAGTCTTTCTGGTTCAAGTCATCTACAGAGGTTTGAAGGACGTTGTTTCTAGCTTCTGTCTCATTAAAGCGGGCGGTCGTCGCGTTTAGATAAGTTTGTTTGGCCATGTTGTCACTTTTGAGCTTGCCCATTTCATCAGCCATTGTGGAGATCTTTTCCCCCAGCTGCAGATTTCTCTCTGCCGATTTTCCATATTATATTGTTCCGGAATAGCATTAATATACATCCGAAGCCTCGGAACCCGTTTCCTGGCTTTTTCCAGTACTCTCGTACTAGGCTAGGCTTTTGCTTTCTTGCAGTTCTCCCCTTCACATCTATCTCCAAAACAACAACAGGGCTAAACAAAAAAAAGGACAAACTACTTCTTTAAAATATGGAAAATACTAAAAAAAAAAGAGAAACTTCTCTAAGTAGGGGCGAAATAAGTCATTCATCTTTGTGCAAAAGGAGGCATTGGTTAGACCAAATGGCATTACTAAAAACTCTAATGCTCAAGCGTTACGCACAGGTCGTCTTGCCCTCGTCGCCCTCGGCTATCCGCACTTGGTAGTACCCCGATCGCCAGTCCAACTTGGTGAAATACTTTCCCGCATCTAATTGATCAAAAAGTCCACGATGAGTGGCATGGTTTTTTTATTTTTACTTTTTTTATGGGCCCGATAGTCGATACAACATAGACGGAGGCTGTCATGCTTATTCTTGAACAGCACCGGTGCCCTTTTCGGTGCCTTCAAGGCTCTGATATAGCCGGCATCGATCAGCTCCTTGAGTAGCTTCCTTAGCTCTGATAGTTCAGGGGGGCCATTTTGAGGCTTTGCGCCTCCGGTTCCAGCTCTATCTTATGGTCCACCGGCCTTCTCGGTATAAGGGTCTTCGACACTCAGGCATGACATCCCCAAAATCCCTTAGGACCCGCTCAATCTCCCCGGGGACAGCCTGGTACTCTCTTATGATAGCATCGTCATCAGCGCAGCCTTTCTTTATGCCTTGCTTTTGACGGCCCTGCTACTAATAGAATACTAAAGCTCCGTTGGGTGCCGACCGCTGGCACCATGCACGGGGCCCTGTCATCCAAGATGCAAAGTGAGTTTCAGAGGGACAGGGTTCCAAACAAGCAAGTTCCAAGTGAGCTTTAATCAAAGGCTGCTTCTAAGAAAGCGAGTAGGTCCGAGAGTCACTATGCCCTCTGATAACTAGTAAGAATGATGTAGGGAATCATAATCGCCTAGTCAGGAACCTGGGCAACAGGAAAAACCGTAATAGAAAGCCAATCCCTTTTTCCCTTTCTATTACGGTTTAGCGAAAATCTTCTTTCTGAAAGAAGATTTTCAGACGAGGATGAGTGATTATTCTTTTTGGAATCAGGTCCTCCACCTTTCCTTCTGGTCCATGTAGCTTGCTTACTCTCGGCCACTAGTTAGAAGGAAATCCCTTGACTTCGCTTTTTATTACGAAACCTTATGCAGTAAAGAAAGCAAGTGAGGCAGGCTAAGATTCTATTCGAAGTAAGGTAAGAGGATTCGATCTTGCACTATCTTCAACTCTTATCGAGATCCGGAGTTTTTCGATAAAAGGTCCCATCCTTCAATATCATGATTGGGTCAACCAGGCCAGATCATGAGTCAAATATCATGATCGGGTCGACCAGGCCAGATCATGAGTGAATAGAAAATCGAAAACGTACATAGCTGTTCCAGCGGAAATACTTGGAATAATTCTACCACTTCTACTAGGAGTAGCCTTTTTAGTGCTAGCTGAACGTAAAGTAATGGCTTTTGTGCAACGTCGAAAGGGTCCTGATGTAGTGGGATCGTTCGGATTGTTACAACCTCTAGCAGATGGTTTGAAATTGATTCTAAAAGAACCTATTTCACCAAGTAGTGCTAATTTCTCCCTTTTTAGAATGGCTCCAGTGGCTACATTTATGCTAAGTCTGGTTGCTCGGGCCGTTGTACCTTTTGATTATGGTATGGTATTGTCAGATCCGAACATAGGGCTACTTTATTTGTTTGCCATATCTTCGCTAGGTGTTTATGGAATTATTATAGCTGGTCGGTCTAGTAATTAGGGGGCGGCCGTTCGGTCGCCTATGATACTAGGACCAATAGGTCAAAAATGGGTTTGTGCCACAGGTGTTGAACGATCTACTCTACACAGGTGTGGGCTTACAGGGCTAGGGCTCATAAACCCTTTCTTTCATTAATCAATAGGGCTCTGGTTGGTTACTTTTCCGGGCCGGAATCGAGAAAAATGGAAGTCATAAAAAAGAGATCTTTCTCTTCGCACCTCAGATCAAGAGGAAGGGTAGCTTGTCAAGCTGGCCTATATATATATTTTTCTTTTTATTTATATATATATATAAATTCTAAATAAAAAGAAAAATATTCGCTGTCTTTTTTTTAACCGGCTGTTCTTTTTTGTCAAGGCTACTAAGGACCTATAGGTTCGCCTACTTGACTTATGAAAGATAATGAGAATGGATTATTCAAAAGGGAAAAGGTATACTATACCCTACATTAGTAGAAGAGAAGTCAGCGGCGGAGTTAGCCTAGCCTACCCCACTAATGTAGGGCTAAGTAGGGCCTGAGGCCCCCTTCGAATCCGTAAATTGGAAGAGCATGCCGCAACAAAAGGATGGTCCCCTATGCATTTCATTCTTTCCGGAAGGGAAAAAAAAGTACCCCCCATCATGGTGAACCTCTCCTTGTGATCGGGATGAGGTAGATGCCTTCCAGCCAGTGTAGGCTTGCTTCGCATAGGCTACACAAGCCAGGGGGCGGATCGAATCGGAGTTTCCTTAGGTAGCCACCGACCTACAGTTATCCTTAAACTTCCGTGCTTGGTGGAGAAGAAGCGAACAAAGGTACGCTCGCTTGCTGTCTTGTTCTCTGCCGCGAACTGGGATCGCTCGCCAGCTAGGTCAGATTGGAGCAACATTGTATGAGAACATATTACCCATATTCGGGGACAAGGGGCGGAACGACCTCTCGATCTACTTACAGCAGCCCAGGAAGAAAAACATCGTCTAGGCGTTCTCTGTTGCTCCGATCTCCTCTACGCCTAGGACGTTGTCTGGGCCAAGAGCCATAGTTAGTTGCTGTTTCTATTTGGTTGTTTTTTTTTTCGTTGTTGATACCGGCAAGACCCAGCCAGATGATGTCTGCTGGTTGGTAGTGAGAGGATTCTTAGTACCTGCATACTCAAAAGAGAGCGCTGGTTAAAAAACAATCATTTGATTTTCTTTCTTGCTCTCTCTTAGCAGCGGGAAAGGAGTCTATCTATCTGCCTAGCTTTGGTAGATTTCCCTCAAATCTACAGAAATTCTACGAATCCCTTGGTGGATAAGTCCGACGACTCAGCAGCAGTGCGGAATTTCGTTTCTCGCCCGGTGGATCTGATCTATAGTTAGGGGACAATACATACCAAAAGGTTCGAAGAAAGAAGGCGCATAAGAGTATATAACCAACCCACCCTTCATAACCACCTATTCACACTATGAACATTAGTGAAGCGGCTGAATGCATAAGGGAAGTGCACGTTTGTGAGACCTTAGTCAGGATGCATAGGGGAGTCAACCTACGAGCACGGAAGAGCGTGGTACCGCTGCCTTTTCTAAGTAAAGGTCAGATTCTTAGCCCAGTTGATGACTCCATCTAAAATACAATAGGGACAGCCGGAAACGGCTGCTCGTTTCGTATCTTGAAGAAAGTAGGCCTGCCTTCTTTGTTGTGATAGGGGGGCACGTCGAAGGCAGAAAGCGAATTCAACATTGGGGGTTTGTGACCTTTTCAGACCTTTAGATCTGTTGGTTTATAAGGTCTTTTAACGGGCTAATATAGAGCAACTCTAGGGCTTAGAGAACGAAACTGCTAGTGAAGTTACGTTCAGTTAGTGGATAAGGTTTTTATTCCTTGTTTGGTAGCCAGTGTTGATCAAAATCTTCTTTGTTCGGGTAGCGAGGCGTTTTCCCAAAGAAAGTTTCATTATTGTAACCGAGGCGCTAAGGCGCTCTCATGGAAAGCTTTTCACTCTGGAACTTTTTGTTATGGGAGTAGGGGCAGGGAAGACCTTGTATAGTAAGCTCCACTCGCTCGCACAGTAAGCTAGTGCAGTAAGCCAGTTCCAGGCGAAGGTTACAGTCGGCAGGCCAGGTCAGCTACTCGCACAGCATGATTAGACTTCAGCGCCCGGGACGTAGAGGAGAAGATCAATTGCGCATCAGGTATAGGAAGGACTTCTTACAGGAGCACAGGAGAACAACCTATATCAAGGATGGTAGCTGACCTAGCACTCACAAGAAGGCACTGATGGGATGAGTTCCTTGATTGGCTAGTCAAGAGATTCTCCAGAGAGCTATTACTAAAGATTCAAGAATCAATTTCCTAATCACGAAAAGTGGTACAGTCCCAATGAAAGTGTCTCTTAGCTGGTTTACAGGCTTCGGAAAAAAAGAAGAATAAAATAAGAACCACTGTCATAACTCCAAGAGTGAATTGCCGTAACTGCTCAGGATGTTTCGAGTTGACTGGCTTTAGTTCAGACAGCTGAAACAGGATCGTAAACTGTCATCCTTCCGCGGGGGTGGGGATTCAGACCGATGAGGGACGTAGGAATTGCCCTTAACAGCCCGGCAGGCTGAAATAGCTTTCTCGGGAGCCTGACGGAAGTCAGGGTATTCAATCCCATGATATTCAAAGAGCGGGGCGTCGTATCCCAGAGGTTCGACTAAGACATCGTAAAGCGGGTCCAGGTTTTGGGTTATACCACAAATGGATCGGAAAACGACTACCTCCCTATTTGCTGCTAAAAACAGACTCTGGAAGAGGTTTTTGCTAGGATGAATGTCATTTCTATGTATTTTCCATCGCATTTTCATAGAGAATGTACTCTTTCATATTCAATCTTTTAACGATGCTTGCCAATTCGGAATAAAGTTGTTGAACGCAGATTTTCTTCGAAACCTCGCGTAGCCAATTCAGTAACCGTATCAATTTGAATAGGTTTACTAGGGGTTTTCCCTATTTAGAGAAGTACTTCACTGTCGAAGTACTCAATAGGGAGCTCAGGTAAACGGATCCAAACCGCAGTTTGAGTGACCGTTGCCAAGGAAGGCCTAAAATCAGGGTGCCACTTTCGAACAGTGAGATAATGGTTTGTTATCATCCAAGGTCCTCTAGTAAGAGCTCTTTTTTAATCCTCTCCATCAGTCAATTTGAGGATGAAGTAGTCGTGGCCCAGGTCAATGAAGTAAATCTCCCTATTTGGTCTCCACATTTTCATAATTTGATCATGGATAAATTTGGACTCTACTGTCTTACCCAGAACCTTAACTATAAGAGACTTCCTCCATGGTTGATCAATTTTCTTTTTAGTTTCTCTATTAATGTTGATCACAGGGGGACAATTCGAAGGGCCTGGTTATGGATCTGCTGCTCATCTTCTTCCCACTCGTCTGATTTAAAGCCTTCAGACTCCGGTCCGGTTCCGAGATCTCAAGATAGCATGAGCCTCCTAAATCATTTAAGTCGGAGATTGCCGGGTATTTGAGTTATTAGCATGAAAGAGTCTGTTATTAGGTCGTCCTTTACTCTATTTATTCCTAAAGTCAGGAATGGCGGGACGGAAAGCTAGTCTTCTTACCGCTC